TTGCGTTGGCTATTTTCAACAAATCATAAAGATATTGGGACGTTATATATAATTTTTGGGGTTTGGTGTGGCTTAGTTGGAACTGGGCTGTCACTTCTTATTCGGTTTGAATTAGGAACCGCTGGCAACTTGCTAGATGATCACTTTTATAATGTTATTGTGACTGCGCACGCTTTTGTGATAATTTTTTTTATGGTAATACCCTTAATGATCGGGGGGTTCGGAAATTGAATAATTCCTTTGCTTATTGGTGCCCCGGACATAAGCTTTCCGCGGATAAATAACATGAGTTTCTGGCTTTTACCCCCTTCTTTTGTTCTACTAATTTGTTCTAGAATGGTAGAAGGTGGGGCTGGGACTGGGTGAACTGTCTATCCTCCCTTGAGGGGACCAATTGCTCATGCGGGGGCCTCGGTAGATCTTGTTATTTTCTCGTTGCATCTTGCCGGAATGTCTTCTATTTTAGGGGCTATTAATTTTATTACTACTGTGTTTAATATGCGATCGCCGGGAATGACAATGGAACGAGTCAACCTTTTTGTTTGGTCTGTTCTCGTAACAGTTTTTTTACTTTTACTATCCCTTCCTGTTTTGGCAGGGGCCATTACGATGCTCCTGACGGATCGAAATTTTAATACTAGTTTTTTTGATCCTGCTGGTGGTGGGGATCCTATTTTATATCAGCACCTTTTCTGATTTTTTGGTCACCCGGAAGTGTACATTTTAATTTTGCCAGGATTTGGAATGGTTTCTCATATTTTGGGTAACTCAACTTCGAAGCCTGCATTTGGTACCCTAGGTATGATTTATGCCATAGTATCGATTGGAATTTTGGGGTTTATTGTTTGGGCACATCATATGTTTACCGTGGGGATGGACGTAGATACCCGGGCTTATTTCACTGCTGCTACTATGGTTATTGCTGTGCCTACTGGGATTAAGGTATTTAGGTGATTAATAACACTTTATGGTAGCCGATGTCACTTAAGTGCCGCTATGTACTGAGTCTTGGGTTTTATTTTCCTTTTTACGTTGGGGGGATTAACTGGAATTGTTCTTTCAAATTCATCACTGGATATCGTTCTCCACGACACCTACTATGTTGTGGCCCATTTCCATTATGTTTTATCTATAGGGGCTGTATTTGCTATTTTTGCTGGGTTGGTTTACTGGTTTCCGGTGATAACGGGGTTAACATTACATGAGCGGTGAGCTAAGGCACACTTCGTTGTAATGTTTTTCGCGGTAAATTTAACATTCTTTCCTCAACATTTCTTAGGCTTGGCCGGGATGCCTCGACGGTATTCGGACTATCCTGATGCCTATTACAAGTGAAATCAGGTTTCATCCTTTGGATCTCTGTTTTCTATTATTGCTGTTACAATATTTATTTTTATTGTTTGGGAGGCATTTGTTACGCAGCGAAGTGTCTTGTTTTCAACAGCGCCGGCCTTGTCTCGGGAATGGGAGTCAGCATTACCGCCAGATTTTCATACTAACACTGAGACGACGGTAGTTCCTGTTCCGGCTTAGGAGCGAAGTATCTTTGTACATTTTAGTTACATTAAAAAAGGCTCTGTTATGAGCGCTCTTAAAAATCGTCTTTCTTTTTAGTGAGTATATGTGTATAGAAATAGTAGTAAGCTTTATACTTTGGGGGTCTTACCTTTTGCATAATGGTTGTACTAGAATATGCGTAAATGGGCTATCCCGAAACAAGAAGATCTAGGTAGAGCTTGGTCTTGGCCATAATAACTCGTGTTGCAATACGGGAATTAAAAGCTGTACTTAGGGGCGAAAAACCTGCAATTCTTGAGATAGCTGGATTTTAGGTAAAGGTATTTAGTACCAAGGACAATCAAGAAGTGCCGAGATTTCTTGAGCGTAGAATTTTTATTTTATTTTACATCTGGAGGGGTAATACCTCGCCATGCCGCAAAGTGAATACATAAATGATAAGAAAATCTAAGTGTAACCTAAACATGTGGTCTGACTTTAGGCTACAAAGATAATGTGCAAATTAGTAATAATAGTTATCGGAGGTAAGGAATTCGGCAAACAAACTCCTCATCTGTTTATCAAAAACATAGCCTTGCGCTTCTATGCAAGGTAAGCCCTGCCCAGTGAGAAATTAAACGGCCGCAGTACCCTGACTGTGCTAAGGTAGCGTAATCAGTTGGCTTTTAAATGGAGTCGAGAATGAATGGGTTCATGGGGAGTGACTGTCTCACCTTTGTTAAGTCGAACTTATTTAGTAGGTGAAAATACCTATAAATAGAAAAAAGACGAGAAGACCCTTAGAGTCTTAATAAAGTGTCTTAGTCAGGCTAGTATTTTTGTTGGGGCGACATCGAGGCATTATTTAACCCTCGATAATAGAGATTACTAGACGAAAGTAATAGGAAAGACAAGACTACCTTAGGGATAACAGCATAATCTTAAAATTAGCTTTGTGACCTCGATGTTGGACTAGGAACTTTATGACTAGCCGTCATAAGAGTAGGTTCTGTTCGAACCCTTGCTCCTACATGATCTGAGTTCAGACCGGCGTAAGCCAGGTCAGATTCTATCTTTTTTGGCGACCTTTTAGTACGAAAGGACCGAAGGGCGGTAATTTGTTGTTATTGACTTGGCAGATTTAATGCAACTGACTTAGGATCAGTTTATAGCACGTAGTGCTAGTCGGAGGCGTACTTTAAAGAGAAGAGTTGGTTTGCATCCAGCCAGTAGAACTTGTGTCTCGTTTCCATGTACTAGTCAAAAACAGTTTTCTGAAAACACTAACTTTGGAAGTTAGAGGATGGGTTTGCCCATTTTTGAACTGGTTGCCTTTTTGTTTTCTTTAACGTTTTTTTTAATAGCAATATTCCCTGTGTTTTCTAGGCCTATTGGGCTAGGTGGTGTTCTTGTTTTAATTAGGTTTAGGCTAGTCTGTCTCGTCAGGGTAATGGCGAGAAGGTGATATGGGTATATTCTTTTCTTGGTGTATATCGGGGGTTTGTTGGTGCTTTTTATCTATGTTTGCATGGTTAGAAGAAACTACCCTCTTGTTTTAGGGCCCCAGCAAGCCGTGAGATTACTTTTCTTGGCGTTGATAGCTTCTCTGTTTATCTCAGGGCCGAGCCCTGCCCGATTTTTAGGTTGGAGAACTTGGGAAAGGGGCGCTCAACTAAGCCTGGCACTTTTTGTAGGGTTGGTTATTTTGCTTTTGGTGGTCTTTTTAGCCATTGTTCGTGTAGTTTCTGGGGGCGGTGCTTTAACTGTTGAGACTTCTAAGTAAAGCACGCCTTCCTGTGATATTGCTTGCTAGTAGTCTAGCGTTTGGGGGGTTCTTTTATCTGTTTTTGACTGTTGAAGGATGCCTTTTAGTTGAGTTTGAACTATTTTCTCTTTCAAGTACTAGATTTTCTTTTATGTTGGTCTTGGATAAAATTAGGCTTAGATTTGGAATGGTTGTCACTCTAATCTCAGCTTGTGTTTTCACCTTTGCTTGCAAGTACATGGAAGAAGATGTTCATTTTTATCGGTTTATTTGAATTTTAATAGCCTTTGTAATTTCTATAAATCTCCTGACTTTTTCGGGCTCGCTATTCTTCTTGCTATTGGGCTGAGATGGGCTGGGGATTACCTCTTTTGCTTTGATTATTTATTATCAAAGGTATGAGTCTTTGAGGGCGGGATTCCAAACTTTGATGGCCAATCGTGTAGGAGACGCCTTAATTGTTGCTGGGAGGTTTTTCTTTGTTTGCTTTGGTCAGTATAGATTTATTTCTCTTGGAGCGGAGATGTGGGCGTTAATTTTTTTGCTGGCAGTGGCCGCTTTAACTAAAAGAGCTCAGTATCCTTTCAGGTCGTGGTTGCCAGCTGCAATGGCAGCTCCGACTCCCGTAAGAGCTTTGGTTCACTCTTCGACCCTAGTGACGGCTGGTATCTTTTTAGTAATTCGATTAAGGTACAACCTTCCTTTGAGGGAGACCAGGTCTACTTTACTCTTGGTTTGTGGTTCTGTCACCTGCCTCTTGGGAGGCTGGGCTGCTACTTTTGAAAATGATATTAAAAAGATTATTGCGCTTTCCACGCTTAGTCAGCTTGGTGTTATGGTTTTCAGACTTGGGCTGGGATTTCCGGCACTTGCTCTTTTTCATCTTTATACTCATGCCTTGTTCAAGGCCCTTTTATTTTTGGCGGCTGGGGCAATTCTTCTTTCTAGCTTTGGGACGCAGGATATTCGTCTTTTAGGTGGGATTGGTTTAAAAATACCCCTGGCTATGGTGCTATTTAATATTAGAAGACTTTGTTTAGTGGGGGCGCCCTTCTTAAGGGCTTTTTATTCAAAGCACCTAATCCTTGAAAAAATATTCTTGTCAGGCTTAAATGTGATTGGGGCTATTCTAATGCTGTTTGCTACGGCTATGACAGCAAAGTATGTTTCGCGAACCTTGAAAGCTGTTGTTTGGGGGAAGTTAGTTATGCCGGCTACCATACCGCCCATTTCTTTTGCTGTTAGGGCTCCTATGCTAACTTTAGGGCTTGGAGCTGTTACCGGTGGTAAGTTACTAGTAAGGTTAGATATTTCAAATGTGGAAGTTGCCTTTATTCCTAGGTTATTTGGGAGTTTGATTAATGACGTAACACTACTAGGACTGATTCTTGGACTTTTAATACACGGAGCTCGTATCTCTCATGCCTTGAGCACCCTATTTTTTTTGACTCCGGTATTTTCCTTGAGAAGGAAGGTTTTAGCACCTGTGGTTCGAAAATTAGGGGTAGTAGATTACGGTTGAGCAGAACCCTTATACCTTTTTAAAAATTTCTTGGGGCCGGTGGGACATAATGTTTCTTGATTGCTTTCTTGGCCGAACTTTCAAGGTGCCTTACTTCGGGCTGGTTTAAGCCTTTTGTTTTTATTTTATGTTATTACATTTATTTTCTAGTGTGGGAACTTGTTTATGTGTGTTGTTGGCTGTGGCTTTTTTTACTCTATTGGAGCGTAAGGTATTAGGGTATGTTCAAATTCGGAAAGGGCCAAATCAAGTAAGTCTTTGAGGTATCGCTCAGCCCTTGGCAGATGCTGTGAAGTTGTTTATTAAAGAGAAGGTGTCTCCATATGGTGCCAACCAGATTTTTTTTTGGTTTGCTCCGGCAATAAGATTAGTTCTGGCCTTGATTTTATGACACCTCTATCCTAGTAGGTATTCTTTTAAGTTAGTTGCTTGGGGCCTTCTCCTATTTTTTTGTATTTCTGCTCTAAACGTCTATGGCACTATAATCGCCGGATGGTCTTCAAACTCAAAATATGCTTTTTTGGGGGCGCTGCGGGCAGCCGCCCAGACGATTTCGTATGAAGTAAGAATGCTTCTAATTTTACTTTTCCCGGCAATTATATTACTGTCCTTTTCGTGAGACTCCGCTTTCTTAGGATTCCCCGTTGTTTTGTTATTTGTTCCCTCTATGTTAGTGTGATTTACAAGAACCTTGGCCGAGACAAATCGGGCTCCTTTCGACTTTGCAGAAGGGGAATCAGAGCTTGTTTCTGGGTTTAACATTGAATATGGGGGCGGTCTATTTGCTCTTTTGTTTTTAGCTGAGTATGCTAATATTCTATTAATAGCTGTGGCTACCGCTGTCTGATTCTTTTTTTTTGGTTCACCACTACTGCTTGCACTTCAGAGATTTCTGTTCTCAGTCATGTTTCTTTTTTCTCGGGGGGCATACCCCCGACATCGATATGATCTACTGATAATGTTATGTTGGAAATCTTTTTTGCCTTTTTCACTTTGTACTCTAATGTTAGCGGCGATCTCTTTTAGTCTTTAATATGTATCTAGTTTTGGCTTCGACGGTTCTATTGTGTTTTTTTGGTTGAACTTTTTCTCGGCATCGGTCTCATGTATTAAACTTGCTAATTACACTTGAGGCGGCGATATTAAGAATTCTGTTTTTTTATTACTTCGTAACTGTTCTGTATTCTAGAAGAAGGGTTTTGTTTTTAATGCTTCTCACTTTTGCCGCTTGCGAGGCGGCCTTTGGCCTCTCGCTCTTGGTAAGACTTATTCGTTTACATGGAAATGATTTAGTAAGGAGTTTAACGACCACAAGCTGATTTGCAAAAGATCCGTCCCGTAGAAAGCCTGGCTGGACTTCCAAGTCCTGTAAGAATCTCTATTTGATGAAACGGAGGTTCCATTCTTGCAGTACTCTTAGGCGTTCAAATTGTAACTGGCCTTTTTTTGTCAATACACTACACCGCAGACATAGTAAATACTTTTAATTCTGTAATTCACATCACTCGAGATACTCCCGCGGGTTGACTATTCCGTGGAATTCACGCTAACGGGGCATCTTTTTTTTTTATGTTTATATACTTACACATCGGTCGGGGATTGTACTATCAAAGGTATATCTCCCAGCCGCACACCTGGATAGTTGGAGTGTCTATCTTATTAGTTAGTATGGCTACTGCCTTTTTAGGATACGTTTTGCCTTGGGGGCAAATGTCATTCTGAGGGGCCACTGTAATTACAAACCTTCTTTCTGCAATCCCCTATTGAGGGCCCTCTATCGTTGAGTGAGTCTGGGGAGGGTTTTCTGTGGGTCAATCCACGCTTAATCGATTTTTTTCCCTTCACTTTATCCTTCCCTTTTTAATTGGAGCTTTGTCCGCTCTCCATCTCCTCTTTCTTCATGAAAAGGGGAGGACAAACCCCTTAGGGGACCAAAATCACGGTAGAAAAATTCCGTTTCATCCTTATTTTTCATGGAAAGATGCTGTGGGATTTTTGGTTCTTTTCTTTTTTTTGGCAGTTGTTGTATTGTTTTATCCAACGTTATTAGGGGACCCGGAAAACTTTACGATGGCAAATCCTATGGTCACACCAACTCATATTCAGCCGGAATGATATTTCCTCTTTGCTTATGCTATTCTACGATCGATTCCCTCAAAACTTGGTGGAGTTGTTGCCTTGGCAATGTCTGTAATTATTTTATATTTTTTGCCCGTAGCCGCCAATAAGGCGGCTACGCCCGCTTCTTTTACTCCTCCTTATCAGATTACTTATTGGGTATTTATTATTGTTTTTATCTTACTCACTTGACTTGGAGCTTGTCCGATTGAGGAGCCTTACTTAACTTTGGCTGGGCCTTGTACTGTTCTTTATTTTTTTTTAATTGGGCTGCTGCTAGCCATTCCTGCTGGGTGAAAAAATCTCCTGCGGTTTTTACCTAGTTTAAAAAAAATATTAGCTTGTCAAGCTAACGTTGTGCTTTTGCACGGTAAAAGAAAGTGGTAGTTTATAGGTAAAACGTTAAGTTGCAAACTTAAAGAAGGGACCGGCCCCCACTTTTATATAAACAAATAGCTTACGTAAAAGCACTGCACTGAAGATGCTGCGACAGGCCCAGCCTTTTGTTTATTGAGGTTTTGAGGACAGTTAAATTTAATAGATCCGGCTTCTCCCATTCAGGCGGAGATACTTTTATTCCACGACCATGCAATAGTTCTGTTGATTGGTATCTTCACTTTTGTTGCTCTCATTGGAGTTAATTTAGTTTTTAACAAGTTTTCTTCTCGAACAATGCATGAGGCTCAGCAACTTGAGACGATTTGAACCATTGTTCCAGCTCTCCTTTTAATTTGATTAGCACTCCCTAGCCTTCGACTACTATACCTTTTGGATGAGCAGAGAGGGAGGGGGATTGTTCTAAAGAGAACAGGCCACCAGTGGTATTGAAGTTATGAGGTGCCAGCAGCCGGCATCGAGTCCTTTGATTCCTATATAGTTCAAGAGCCCGACTTAGAACATGGAGATTACCGACTATTAGAGGTTGACAACCGCGCTACTATTCCTTTTGATATAAGTACAACAGTTATTGCCACGTCTGCGGACGTACTTCATGCTTGAACACTTCCTTCTATAGGAGTAAAAATGGATGCTGTACCTGGCCGTTTAAATTCCATGGGAATGTTTGTAGAAAGCCCGGGAGTATATTATGGTCAGTGTTCTGAAATTTGCGGGGCCAATCACTCCTTTATGCCAATTGTTGTTGAGGCGGTTGATGTCGCTGATTTCTTAGCTTAATTTTGGTGGCTGAATTTTAGGCGGTAGGTTGTAAACCTACTTATGGTGCTTCACCCCGGGGCTATAGGTTAATTAGACCTTTGGCCTTCAAAGCCGAGAGTGCTCAGGCTAGCCTTGCTTTTAGTTAGTATAAGAAGTACGTTTACCTTCCAAGTAAAGAGTCTGGACTCAGACTCCGGTGGTAGTTTAATTTAAACCGCGGGCCTGTGGAGCCCGAAATCTACAGCGTAGTCACCGGCTTTTCTTATGGGATAATCCCTCCTGGAAGCCCAAACCTTCCTGTGCCGAACACCGAAAAGAACACCAAAAGGACAAAGTCCATAATAGACGCTTAAAGTCTAGGCATTAATTCTGCCATTTTGGGAGTAAAAAATAAGGAATGTTCCAGCTTTTTTGCTTGATGGGCTAGAAGTTAGCGGGGTACTAAGATTTTTTAAAGCGATTAGCAAAAACAGATAAGAAAGTAGAACACCAATAAAAATTAAAAAACCTAAGGTTGGGCTTAATTGTGGCATTACGCAGGCGGCCCGAGGCATCCTCCTAATTAACAGTTAGGTGCTGAGTTTCAGCTTCGTCTACAAGGATGTTCTTGTGCATAAAGACTTACCAGTAAGGTAAAAATATAGGCTTGAATAAAACAAACAAATACTTCGAATAAAGTATACCCCACTCTGATCAAAAATACTGAGACCCCTGCGAGAAATCTCATTCTTGTCAAACAATTGGCAATAAGAGATAAGACAATATGTCCAGCACTAATGTTAGCAATAAGCCGTACGGTTAACGTAAGCGGCCGAATGACGATTCTAACTGTCTCAATTAAAACTAGGAATGGGATAAGCGCCCTTGGGGCACCAGAAGGTGCCAGATGGGCAGCTGACATTTTAGGGGCATGCGCTCACCCGGAAAGGATTAGTAAACCTCATATGGTTAGGGCAAGAGTTCTTGCAAACCACAGAGCCCTTGTTGGCCCGTACACGAATGGGGAAAGGCCAATTAAATTGGCATTTACTAAAAAGAATATTAGGCCAAATAAAAATAAAGGAAGGGGCATTAGTTCCTTTTTACCTTCAACAAAACCTGCCAGTAAGTTTTTGCCCAGGCTTCTACCGCTCAAAATTCAGCTGCTGTTAGTGTAAAAGACACTGCAAATTAAGAGGGGAATTCCCCAGGATCAGATAGTAGTGCAGCCATCTAGGGAGGAAAAAAGATCAGTGTGCAAAACACAGGGAAATTGTTCAAAGCTAAGGCCGAAACTTAGTGCGATAGTTCGCTTCCTGTGCATTCAAGGGACAAGTAGTCCTTCTCTACCTCGAAAAGGTAGTGTGATAACACCCCTTGAACAGGGGCAGCTTCCACTACCCCTACTGTGTTACGACTTATCTCCTTTTTCAACGAGAGTGACGGGCGATTTGTGCACGAGCAAAGAAGTAATTCAAAGGGTATTTTCTTGCCTGTTACTTTCAAGTCCAGCTTCGGTTGGGCACTTAGTCTCAACGTTTGATAGTAGCTCTAACTGTAACTCGCCCTGCTCGAATCCATTAGCTGCACCATGACCTGTCTTTTCCTCCTAAAAGGATTAGGTGCTATCTTAGATGACACCTTAAGACGGCGGTATACAAACTATAAAGGATTCGAAGCGCTTCTTGTGGGTTATCAATTATCGGGTAAGTTCCCCTGAAAATTTTGCCCGCCGCCATGCTCTTTAAGTTTTAGCCATTGGGCTTTAGTGCTTCGACTTTCTTTTTGAGCTCATCATAGTAGGGTATCTAATCCTAGTTTGTTTGTAGAGTTTGGGCAAGAAGTACTACCCTTGGTAAAAGTCTAAAAACATTTCACTGATTTTTAGAAAAATCTAGTAGAGTAGCCTGCCGAATGAACTTTGAGCTGCTCAGGTATGACCGCGGCTGCTGGCACCTGAATATGCCGCAGGGTGGCTCATGGCTGAATTACTATGTCTAGCATATGTCAATATCTCTTGCTGGCTAAAGGCAGAGCTGCCATATCATAGCCTAGCACCCACAAAGTTTTCCATTAGAGCAAAGTGGCTTTAGGGGACTCGGTCATTTTTGGGTTATGAGCCCAACAGCTTATCTTAGCTTACCCTAAAATCTTCTTACCCAATCAATTGCACCCTCGGCTCATTCGTGGAACAGGCCAAATAGTAAGATTGATAAAAAAATCATTAAAGCCCATCCAACCAAGGGAGTACTAAGGCTAATAATTATTGATAGAACCGGGAAAAGTAGGGCAACTTCTACGTCAAAAATCAGAAACAAGACAACTAAAATAAAAAATCGTGTTGAAAAAGGAGATCGTATCTGACTTAAGGGTTCAAAACCACATTCAAAGGGGGTCATTTTTTCCTCAAATTCAGAGCTTTTAACGTACCTTGTTAAATAGAAGACAACAAGAAGCGCTACTCCCAGGAGTAGGGCAAAAGCCAGGATGGTAAAAAACAAACTAGTGTTTACACTAGGTGGCTAGAATTAGCCCTCAGAGACTTTCAAAATCCCTATGAAACAAAAATTAAGAGGTTTAGATTGGGGCTGCTAACTTTGATCTGGGGCAGGAATGCTCCGCCTCTTTAATGCTTTCTGTTTTATTTGGTCTTACGGCTTGTATGTGTCTTGGCTTCTGGGGGGCTAGAGCTATTGGGCTTGCTGCTGTCAGCTTTGCAACTTTGGTGCTTCTACAGCAGAATTTTAGTTCAATGGCTGGCTATCTTTCGATATCAAGTGGAATTTGCAGACTTTTGGTGTTTTTGTCAGTTTTACTTTGTTTTTTGGCGGTTGTCTCGACCCCTAGGGAGAAAGAAGGAAGTTACTTGTTTTGGATCAGAGCTTTAGGGCTCATTTTAGTTGCTGTTTTTGCATCTCCCAATCTTATTTTTTTTTACATTTTCTTTGAGGCATCCCTAATTCCAACTTTAATTTTAATTATTGGTTGGGGATACCAGCCTGAGCGTCTTCAGGCTGGCACGTATCTTATACTGTATACTGTAACGGCTTCGTTACCGCTTTTGGCGCTTTTAGTTTGACGGGTATGAGATGCTTCAACAAGAAGAATGCCAGTTTTACTTCAAACGGGACTTTCTACCCACGGTGCCCTTGCGGTTATCGCCTATGGGGCCTTCCTCGTGAAACTTCCTATGTATAGGTTTCATTTGTGACTTCCAAAGGCTCACGTGGAAGCGCCTCTGGCAGGATCAATAATTTTGGCGGGAATTCTTTTAAAGCTTGGTGGTTATGGGTTAATACAGATAAATAAGTGCTTTTGGTTGGGGGGCGTCGGGTTAGCTATTTTTTGTCTTGTTGCTCTCAGCATGTGAGGGGCATTGCTTGCAACTTTAATGTGTCTTCGCCAGGTAGACATGAAAGCCCTTGTAGCCTACTCTTCTGTAGGCCATATGGGTATTGTGGCGGCTGGTATTATGCTGGAACGTTCCTGAGGGTTGATAAGGGCAACGATTACAATGCTGGCGCATGGATTATCTTCTTCTGCTATATTTTGTCTGGCTTATTTTACTTATGAAAAGGTACATACGCGTAGCCTTCCTTATCTTGGGGGGTTTTTAGTTGCTTATCCTGCCCTAAGGTTGTTTTGGTTTGTCTTTTGCTGTGTAAACATGGCAGCTCCCCCAACATTAAACTTATTGGGAGAGTTAACGATTGTGCCAAGTCTTTGAAGAGCCCAGGCCTCATTAGTTTTAACAATGGGCCTAATAGTGTTTTTTAGGGCCGCATATAATATGTACCTATATACCAGCATTAATCACGGGTCTTTAAGTAGGTATTGTACAAGCTCTCAGCCTCTTCGGAGGTTTGAGATGGCGGCGCTAGTCCTTCATTTAGCACCTTTACTGTTTATTTTAAAGAGCCAGATATTAAATTTTTAATGGCAGGGAGCTGTCAACCAGGAGACGAGAGTCATCCTTGAATTACAAAATCAAAGCTTTGATTTTAAGCTATCCTGGTAAGAGCCTCATCAGTAAATTCTGACGTAAAGGAATAATCACACGACATCTACGAAGTGTCAGTATCAAGCGGCGGCTAAAAATCCAACGTGGTGATTTTTATCGAAGTGAAGGAAGTAGAGTCGAAATAAGCAGACGCTTAGGAAAGTGGCCCCTACTGCGACGTGAGTCCCATGGAATCCCGTGGCTAAGAAGAAGGTTCTACCGTAAATTCTATCGGCAAGGGTGAATGCGGTTTCTTTGTACTCTCCATATTGTAGGATAAGAAAGTAAATACCGAGTAGTAGAGTAAGAAGGAGACCTTGAAGGGCCGACTTGTGCTGGCCTTCCTCAATACTATGATGTGTTCACGTAATACTTACGCCGGATAAAAGAAGAACGGAGGTGTTTAAAAGAGGAACTTGGAAAGTCTCTAAGGTAGAGATGCCCACAGGGGGTCATTGAGATCCGATTTCTACAGTGGGTGAAAGGCTTCTGTGAAAGTAAGCCCAAAAAAAGGCAAAAAAGAAACAGACTTCTGAGAGAATAAATAAGCCTACTCCGATTTTCAAGCCTGTGGCAACATACGAGGCGTGGTGGCCTTGAAAGGTAGATTCTCGAACGACGTCGCGTCATCAAACCGCGGCGACCAAGGCTGTTGTAATTGCGCCTAGTAATAAGAGGGAAATAGAGCCTCCACGGATAAAAAAAACCAGTCCGACGGGCATGCAGAGAATACCTAAAGATCCTAGAAGAGGTCAGGGGCTAAATTCAACTAAATGGAAGGGAGTACGTGGCATATTAACTTAATCTAGAAGAGGTCAGGGGCTAAATTCAACTAAATGGAAGGGAGTACGTGGCATATTAACTTAATAAAACAGGAAGTTATGTAGTATGTAGTTGGTTCTGAGCAGCCGCCGGTGGAACGGACATCATTGATGTTGATGGTCAGGGACAATGTCCGCTGCTTTGTGGGAGCAAGAAATCTGCTTTTCGCTTTTTTTTTAATTAGTGGGCCCTTAGTTAGGTTATCTTCTAGGAATTGGGCTCTTTGTTGAGCAGGAATGGAAGTAGGATTTTTAGGGTTAATTCCTCTCTTATTTTTGGGAGGTGTATCCTCGAGTAAGGAGTCTGCTCTTAAGTACTTTACCATTCAGGCTTTAGCTAGAGCCTTTTTATTTTTGACTGGCGCTATGATCTTTTTGTTTCAAGAGAGGAGACTTTGATGTGCTCTCGGCTTTGTTGGTGCCCTGGCTCTTAAACTTGGGGTGTTTCCGGGCCATTTTTGGGTTACCAGGGTGGTTTTTGGCCTGGAGTGGGTCGCTTGTTGTTTAATTTTAGGGCCTCTGAAATTGCCACCCTTAGGGTTTCTGAGGGTATTTAGTGAGATGGGGAGAAATTGACAGGTAGGACTTTTACTTTTAGCGGGAAGCTCGGCTATGGTGGGGGCCTTTCTTGGGAATAATCAAACTAACGTTCGTGCAATAATTGGGGCGTCTTCTATTACTCATACTGGGTGGCTGGTTTTAGGTGCAGTTGTAGGGGGTTTGTGGTTATATTTAGGTTTATATTTGACTATCTTATTTATTGCGCTTTTGTTTATGTGAGAGGGGGATGATCTAGGTGCCGCCTTATCTGTTCTTTCCATAAGCGGCCTGCCCCCCTTTGTAATGTTTGTAGCAAAGTTTACAGTAGTTAGGAGTCTTTTGTCTCAGCCAGAGCTTTTCCTGTTTATTTTACTTCCACTTTTTAGTGCCGTTTTGAGACTTGTATTCTACTTGAAGTTTTCTTATTCGTTTTACTTAAAAGCTAAGGAGTTACCAGGCAAAATGTCCATGTTTTTACTCAGGATTCCAAATCTTTTGGGGGTTGTCTGATTGGTTATATTTTTTGATGGCCGAGATTTTAGGCCGTAGATTTTTAATCTGCTTACGGAGTTTCTCCTC